GCTTTGGGTCGGTTGCCAATGTCAGTAATTGGAGATTCCACAATTCGAACAATTAGGAATTCGACTCAAATCAAAAAAGGCACGGCTAAACCACTTGATTCAAGAACAATTACCAATTACTAAAATTCCGTTTTGATTGAAAGTAGCGAAGCTTCCTTCATTTTATTTTGCTTAGATAATAACTAAAAATCCTAAAGGGGTTGAGAGTAATGATTTTCATATATTCATAAAAATATATTTATCTATTCTCTGTATATTAAAATACTACATTACATACAGTATATATATATAAATATCATATCTGTGATTATAATATATAAATAAAAAAAAAAAAAGAAAATAGAAGAATTATTCTATACTCTACTCTAAATAATTTAAATAATTGAATCGAGACATTTTTTCAATGCAATTTTGAACGAAACTTTCAGATAAACAAATGGTATTCAATCATTCATATAATAAATAAACATATCTACATCAACCCACACACGACCCTATATTGATTTAATTCAATTAGAAGGGTATCAAAAAATAGGTAACCTCTTCTTTTTTTTTTGTTTGTTCAATAAGGTCATGAAAAATTTCTACTTAATTTATCTTTTATTTTACATAGAATGGATTTGCCTGGACCAATACATGATTTTCTTTTAGTTTTTTTGGGATTGGGTCTTATAGTGGGAAGTCTAGGAGTGGTATTACTTACCAATCCAATTTTTTCTGCCTTTTCGTTGGGATTGGTTCTTGTTTGTACATCCTTATTCCATATTCCATCGAACTCCCATTTTGTAGCTGCTGCACAGCTCCTTATTTATGTGGGAGCAATAAATGTATTAATTGTATTTGCCGTGATGTTTATGAATGGTTCAGAATATTACAAAGATTTCTATCTTTGGACTGTTGGAGATGGAGTCACTTCACTGGTTTGTACAAGTATTTTTTTTTCATTAATTACTACTATCCCAGATACGTCATGGTACGGTATTATTTGGACTACAAGGTCAAACCAGATTATAGAGCAGGACTTGATAAATAATGGTCAACAAATTGGGATTCATTTATCAACAGATTTTTTTCTTCCATTTGAACTTATTTCGATAATTCTTTTAGTTGCCTTGATCGGTGCAATTGCTATGGCTCGTCAGTACTAAATATTTCGAAATTAAATAATATAAAATTATATTAATTAAATTAATATAGACTTGTTCTTTTCTTCAAAATATTTTTTTTATTGTTCATGTATAAATATATAAAGATAAAGTATAAAAAAAATGAAAAAAAAAAAAAACGGAATTTTTCTATATTTATATCTATTTTCTATTACCAATACCTTTTTGCGTACTTTTTTAATTCTATTTTAGTCAATTGAATCGGTTAAATTGTTGTTCATATTGAAATGAATCGAGATTGATGAGGAGTTGTTCAATGATGCTCGAACATGTACTTGTTTTGAGTGCCTATTTATTATGCATCGGTATCTATGGATTGATTACAAGTCGAAATATGGTTCGAGCGCTTATGTGTCTTGAGCTTATACTGAATGCAGTTAATATAAATTTCGTAACATTTTCGGATTTATTTGATAGTCGCCAATTAAAAGGAGACATTTTCTCGATTTTTGTTATAGCAATTGCAGCTGCTGAAGCAGCTATTGGATTAGCTATTGTTTCATCAATTCATCGTAACAGAAAATCAACTCGTATCAATCAATCGACTTTGTTGAATAAATAGGGTTTATAAAAAAAAATATAGAGTATCTGCCAATAAAAAAATGGGTATGTGCAGCATATAGTGCTATTTGATAAAATGTAATAAATCAAAGTATCTTGGCCTTCTTTCATGAGCAGATCCAGAAGTAGATTGATTCTGGTAAATCTACTAAATCATTGATTCATCTGGTGTCTACAATATATAATTCATTTACTACTTTACTAGATCGAAATTTTATGATGTTAAAAAAAAATTATAGATCCAATGTCACATTCAGTAAAGATTTATGATACATGTATAGGGTGTACTCAATGTGTACGAGCTTGCCCCACAGATGTATTAGAGATGATACCCTGGGACGGGTGTAAAGCTAAACAAATTGCTTCTGCTCCAAGAACAGAAGACTGTGTAGGTTGTAAAAGGTGTGAATCCGCTTGCCCAACCGATTTTTTGAGTGTCCGGGTTTATTTATGGCACGAGACAACTCGTAGCATGGGTCTAGGTTATTGATACGTTCGAGAAAATTCCACTTGAATCCATCATTTTTTATCTTTACCGACAAAACCCGTACTCGAGAAAAGAAATATATATAATAATAAAACTAATAATTTTTTCTTTTCTCGAGTACGGGTTTTCGGGTCAAAGTCAAAGTAAGTGTATCTTGTTTTTACCACGAATGATTTTCCTTGGTTAACTATAATTGTTGTTTTGCCGATATTCGCGGGTACTTTCATTTTCTTTTTCCCTCATAGAGGAAATAAGGTTATTAGGTGGTATACTATTTGTATATGCCTATTAGAACTACTTCTAATGGCCTATGTATTCTGTTATCATTTCCAATTGGATGATCCATTAATCCAATTGGAGCAAGATTATAAATGGATCAATTTTTTTGATTTTCATTGGAGACTGGGAATTGATGGGCTTTCCATAGGACCCATTTTACTCACGGGATTCATCACGACTTTAGCTACTTTAGCAGCTTGGCCAGTTACTCGAGATTCAAAATTGTTCCATTTCCTTATGTTAGCAATGTACAGCGGCCAAATAGGATTATTTTCTTCTCGAGATCTTTTACTTTTTTTTATCATGTGGGAATTAGAATTAATTCCTGTCTACCTACTTTTATCCATGTGGGGAGGGAAGAAACGTTTGTACTCAGCTACAAAGTTTATTTTGTACACCGCGGGGGGTTCCATTTTTCTCTTAATGGGAGTTCTAGGTATGGGTTTATATGGTTCCAATGAACCAACATTAAATTTTGAAACATCAGCCAATCAGCCGTATCCTGTGGCATTGGAAATACTATTCTATTTTGGATTTCTTATTGCTTATGCTATCAAATTACCGATTATACCTCTACATACATGGTTACCAGATACCCATGGGGAAGCCCATTACAGTACATGTATGCTTTTAGCTGGAATCTTATTAAAAATGGGAGCATATGGATTGGTTCGTATCAATATGGAATTATTACCCCATGCTCATTCTATATTTTCTCCCTGGTTGATGATAGTAGGTGCAATTCAAATAATCTATGCAGCTTCAGCATCTCCGGGTCAGCGTAATTTAAAAAAGAGAATTGCCTATTCCTCTGTATCTCATATGGGTTTCATAATTATAGGAATTAGTTCCATAACTGATACAGGACTCAACGGGGCCCTTTTACAAATGATCTCTCATGGATTTATCGGTGCTGCACTTTTTTTCTTGGCAGGAACGAGTTACGATAGAACACGTCTTGTTTATCTCGATGAAATGGGGGGAATAACTATCCCAATGCCAAAAATATTTACAATGTTCAGTAGCTTTTCGCTGGCTTCTCTTGCATTGCCTGGAATGAGTGGTTTTGTTGCAGAATTTGTAGTATTTTTGGGATTAATTATGAGCCAAAAATTTCTTTTAATGCCAAAAATACTAATAACTTTTGTAACGGCAATTGGAATGATATTAACTCCTATTTATTCATTATCTATGTTACGTCAGATGTTCTACGGATATAAGCAATTTAATTCTCAAAATTCTCATTTTTTAGATTCTGGGCCGCGCGAACTATTTCTTTCAATCTGTATTTTTCTACCCGTAATAGGTATTGGTATTTATCCGGATTTCGTTCTCTCACTATCAATTGACAAGGTGGAAACTATTATATCTAATTATTTTTATAGATAGTTAGTTTTTATTTTATAATAAAAAAGTAAAAAAAAAGTTCAAAAAATGAATTTACTTTAACTTAAAAACTTAAAACTTAATAAAATAAACTTTAATTGTAATCAAATATTTTTGTAGTTTTTGAAAATCATTTGACTTGATTCAAATGATTTTCAAAAACTCGTACAAACTTTAGTTATCTATGCGTATGCTATTCCTATTATGTATTTGATATTCTATTCGTAACTGCTTTTTTTTTCAATTAAATGTTAATGCGAATGAACCATAACTATGCAGCCCTATTCCTAATAGATTGACTCCAAAATAGCATATCCAAATTATAAAAAATCCTATAGAAGCCACAATTGCAGAATTTGAGCCTTGCAAATTTTCATTTGTTCTAGTATGTAAATAAATTGCGAATATTGTCCAAGTAATAAATGCCCAAGTTTCTTTTGGGTCCCAATTCCAGTAGGATCCCCACGCTTCATTAGCCCATACTGCTCCCGAAAGAATACCTATGGTTAAAAATAGAAAACCGAGACTAATGACACGAGAACTCCAACAATCCAATTGCTGAATTAATTGATGCCTGTGATAATTTCTAAACGAAATAAAACAATTGTTTTGTAAAACATGGCTTATTTCATTCACGTATTGAATTTTTCCAAATGAAAATGACCTAAAATGGTTGTTTTTACATTTTAATTTTTTTTTTTTATTTTTTCGAAATATAATGGCTAGAAGAGCTACTGATAATAATGATCCGCAGAGAAGAGATGCATAGCTCAATACCATCATACTTACGTGCATCATTAACCACTGTGATTGTAGAGCAGGTACTAATATTGTGGATTGATGCATTTCAGTTAAAAGACCTGAGGTGGCAAATCCTTGAGTCAAAATAGCACTGGGTGCAGTTATTGCACTTAGAAGATTTTTTTGTTTTCTAAAAAAAGGAAGCATATGAATAATGGATAAACTCCATGAAAGGAACATTAATGATTCATATAAATTACTTAAGGGTAAATGCCCCGAATAAATCCAACGAATAACTAATAATCCTGTTATACATAAAAAAGCGGCTACCATTCCTTTTTCCGACGAATCATATAATCCTACGATTTCGTGGACTAATAAGTTAATCAAATAAATCGTCAGTACGATTGAAACAATCGACAAGGAAATGTGAGTTAATATATGTTCTAAAGTAAAAAATATCATAAAAAATCCTAAAAAGGATATCCTCCAAGAATGGAATGGAGATCTGAAATTATATTCTATCCATTATAGGAATTATAATAGTATTTATTTGACTAGTATTTCTTTTTTAGAAATATGCCGCTACTCGGACTCGAACCGAGATGCTCTAGCACTGCTTCCTAAGAGCAGCGTGTCTACCGATTTCACCATAGCGGCTTGCTCGAAATCATAATAGCCCATTCATTTTTAATCGTCGAGATTGGAGGAGTAAATTCAATGCAATATTTATTTTGCCGAAAGATTAAAAATATCTTTTAAATTACTATTTAAACGTTCAATAATCATTACCTTACTTAATTGTAGTGTGAGGTGGGTCTATTGTTGTTAGTTTTAAAACCGCACTGAATGGTTTTTCGTGTGGTTTAAGTTCTTGTAAAATTTGAGAATTGTAAGGAGGTTTAAAATGTTTGTTGGATAGGTTGAAAACTGGATTAACTATAAATTGCCAATTGCTAGGATTTAAATTGTACCCATAATTCGTGGTACTATTTATCAAACTAATTAAGTATTAGTCAAACCAATTAGTAGGCTGTAGATATACCAGTGAAAATTTGTCTTCAATATTTCTAAAACGATTTTTCATTATGGAATGCATATTGTGCTTTATGGATAGGTATCTTAATGTATTCTATAGTTAAGTTAAAACATAGAATATATATTCGGCATCCAGAACCCAATAAGCCTTTTAAAATTAAAATAAAAATATCATTTTTGTGAAAAGTGAATCGATGGGGAAAATAACAATCCCCATCCCACAAAAACCCACTAACGAGAAAGAGAAAACTTTGTAAAGAGAAAAATGATATATTGTGCCTAATTTTTCGAGCCTTTGTCTAGTAGACACAAAAATGTTATCCTACAACATACGACAATAGAAAATTGCATCTCATTAAGTTTACCATATTAATGGTAATTTCTTATCTTATAAATTATCGAATTCGTTGGTTCATATCGATTAAGATTATTCCAAGACTTTTCCAAGTCTTTATTATATAATATATTACTTGTTTGTTGTACAAAAAAGCTTTTAGAATTCCCGGTCGAAAGGGATTTTGCAAAAGAAAAGCTTTTATTCCTGCCCAATACACTTGATTTTTCCAAAAATTTTTACGAATATGCTTTTTGGACATAGAAATACGCTTTTTTTGAATCGCCATTCAAAAATGCAGAGGTTATTGATTTTATAGTTAAATGTGGAAGACATTTATTGTTCAAAAAAATATATAATTTTTTTATTACTCAAATTTACATACAATATTTTGAAGAAAGAATTATTTATACTGACTAGTATTATATATATATAACTATATTCGAATGAAGATATTTATATATATACATGTCATGGCTATAGAAATTGAGTTGCTTTCCATTGGTAAAAAAGAATCAAAAAGAGTTTCAATTGTCTATTTTTGCCATGTTGCATTTCATCTAATTTCAAAAAAGAAATCAAAAAGTTTAAGAACCCTTACCTAATTTAAGAAAACTAGACTGTAAAACTCTTTCTATTAATTGTAATTGATCGAGGATCAAGAAAGTATATCTAATCTAATTAAAATTAGAAAAAATGAGTATCCATTAGTAAAAAATTTATTAAACGATATGTTATTTGAACCAGAAATTTTTATTATTATTTCAGCTCTGTGCAAACTGAAGTGATGAGTAACAAATCGACGAACATCAATAAAATTAATCACAAGTATAAGTTTAAGTTGCTTTATTGAAACAAATATAAGCAACTCACTCAGTTTCCCAACGGACTAGTTCACAACCGATTAATGATTCTGAATTCCGACTCAATTAACGAAAATAAGAAAATAATCTCCTTGTTTTTTTGTTTATCGGGTTGAGTTATTGGTGGATCATAGGATACTCGGAATCAAGTACTTTTTTTTTCATAATTTTTTGACTTGTTTTATGTATATAAACTAAATTATTGTAATAATGAAATGATTGAAAATATTATATTCTCTATGTTCATATATCTTAATCTTTAATTAAAAAAAAAGAATAACCAGACTTAATCGTTTTTATTTGACTATTTGGAAATCATCAGAATTCTTAATTCTATTTCTATATTAATTCTATTTCTATTAAAGTCTTTTCATATCTTTATTTTTTTTTTGCTCCGTTCTAAATATAAAAGAGTTGGTGAATCGGAAACAATTTAACAATAAAAAAAGGTTTATTTTTTATGGAATATACGAATCAATATGCGTGGATCATACCTTTCGTCCCCCTTCCGGTTCCTATAGCAATAGGGGTAGGCCTTTTTCTTTTCCCGGCGGCAACAAAAAATATTCGTCGTATATGGGCTTTTCTTAGTGTTTTATTACTAAGTATCGTTATGATTTTTTCCGCCAATCTGTCTATTCAGCAAATAAATGGCAGTCCATCCTACCAATATGTATGGTCTTGGACCTTAAATAATGATTTTGCTTTAGATTTAGGCCACTTAATAGATCCGCTTACTTCCATTATGTTAATATTAATAACTACTGTTGGAATAATGGTTCTTATTTATAGTGACAATTATATGTCTCATGATCAAGGCTATTTGACATTTTTTGCTTATATTAGTTTTTTTAACGCTTCGATGCTGGGATTAGTTACTAGTTCAAATTTGATACAAATTTATATTTTTTGGGAATTAGTTGGAATGTGTTCGTATCTATTAATAGGTTTTTGGTTCACACGACCCCTTGCCGCAACTGCTTGTCAAAAAGCGTTTGTAACTAATCGTGTAGGGGATTTTTTTTTATTTTTAGGAATCTTAGGTCTTTATTGGATAACGGGGAGTTTTGAATTTCGGGATTTATTTGAAATAGCCAATAATTTGATTGATAATAATGGGGACAATTCTTTATTTCTTACTTTGTGTGCTTCCCTATTATTTGTAGGTTCGGTTGCCAAGTCTGCGCAATTCCCTCTTCATGTATGGTTACCTGATGCTATGGAAGGCCCTACTCCTATTTCGGCTCTTATACATGCTGCTACTATGGTAGCAGCAGGAATTTTTCTTGTAGCTCGACTTTTTCCTCTTTTTACAGTCATACCTTACATACTGAATATAATTTCTTTGGTAGGTATAATAACAATACTATTAGGAGCTACTTTAGCTCTTGCTCAAAGAGACATTAAAAGAAGTCTAGCCTATTCTACAATGTCGCAATTGGGCTATATTATGTTAGCTTTAGGTATGGGATCTTATCGAACTGCTTTATTTCATTTGATCACTCATGCCTATTCGAAAGCATTATTGTTTTTAGGATCTGGCTCCATTATTCATTCAATGGAAACTATTGTTGGGTATTCCCCAGATAAAAGCCAGAATATGGTTCTTATGGGTGGTTTAAAAAAATATGTCCCAATTACAAAAATTTCATTTTTTTTAGGCACGCTTTCTCTTTGTGGTATTCCACCTCTTGCTTGTTTTTGGTCCAAAGATGAAATTCTTAATGATAGTTGGTTGTATTCACCCATTTTTGCAATAATAGCTTGTTTCACAGCAGGATTAACTGCATTTTATATGTTTCGGATGTATTTACTTACTTTTGAAGGTCATTTAAATAGTAATTGTAAAAATTACAGCGGCAAAAAAAATAATGTGTTCCATTCAATATCTATCTGGGGAAAAAAAGGACAAAAAGTAAAAAAAAATAATTTGATTTTATCAACAATGAATCATAATCAAAGAATTTCTGTTTTTTCGAAAAAAGTATATCCTATTGTTGGTAATGTAGAAACCAATATGGTGGGGCCTCTTATTACTATAAAAAATTTTTCCAATAAAAAAATTTCCACATATCCTTATGAATCGGACAATACTATGTTATTACCACTTCTTATATTGGTCTTAGTTACTTTGTTCGTTGGATCCATAGGAATTCCTTTTGGTCAAGGAATAATTCATTTAGATATATTATCCAGATGGTTAACTCCATCAATAAACTTTTTACATTCAAATTATGATTTTGATTGGGATGAATTTGTGATAAATGCTATTTTTTCAGTCAGTATAGCATATTTCGGAATATTTATAGCGTTTCTTTTCTATGGGCCTGCTTATTCCAATTTTAATAATTTGAACTTCATAAATTTATCTGTTCAACTGGGTCCTAGGAGAATTATTTGGGACAAAATACTCAATTTTATATATAATTGGTCATATAATCGTGGTTACATAGACGCTATTTATACAAAAACCTTAACTACAGGTATAAGAGGGCTGGCAGAACTAAGTTATTTTTTTGATAAACAAGTAATTGATGGAATTACGAATGCTGTTGCTATTCTAAATTTATTTGTAGCAGAAATTATCAAATATGTAGGCGGAGGACGAATCTCTTCTTATCTCTTCTTTTACTTATTTTATGTATTTATTTTTATAGTAATTTACTGTATTTTTAATTTACAATTTTAAATCAAATTTAAATCAAAAGTGTTTTTTATTTTTTCTTCAAATTCTCGGTAATCAGTAGTAAGGGCAGTAGGAAGAGCGATATCATGAAGTTTGTTTATCCAAAGAGTTTCGATAGAATCTTCTATCGAGTTTATTAAATACTCGTTCATGTTTGAACCTGAATACAATTCTTTGATTGTTCCACGATGGGGTCCATTCAAAAGAGGATCATATATTTTAGGTAAGCATTCTTGTTCAGTCTCATCATTGCACAATCTAGTTCTTTTTTCGAGTACATCCATAGCAAGAGACCCCTTGTCTAGAGCTTCAATTCGATTGATAAGTTCGTTGATGAGGTTGTTTCGTTTTTGTTCATTGGTATAAAACCAATGATTATACAGTTCTGCTGGGGATAGCTTTTCTGTCGTGCACAAAAGCATCTTCTGTTGTATCATTTCAAAAAACGTTGACAAACTG